ATAGACACTACGTAACTTTATTGCATTGGAATATACTATGACTATCCTATGGATATGGACTTCCCTTGTTCAGCGGATTATTTCCTAACAAGGGTTATTTATTCTATTCTGTTCAAAATAATGGAAGAATTCTGTTCGTAAGAACAAAGAGAAGCAGATTTATTCTATACTCGATAAGTACCAATACGCAATGGTGGATTGATACCACTTTCCATGAGAAAATGCGTCCATCCTTATTTATCATTAGAAGGACCTATTCGTAAAAGGTTTGCTTTATTTATTTTATCTTTCTTTCTGAATTTTTCGAATCTATGGATAAAATAAATATGATAAAGCCAATATTTTACTATTATAAAGACAATATAAAGACAATAAAACCATATTTTTACGTTTCCACATCAAAGTGAAATATAGTATTGAGTTATTTTTTCTTTCAATTCATGCCTATTGGTGTTCCAAAAGTACCTTTCCGAAGTCCTGGGGAGGAAGATGCATCTTGGGTTGACGTATAGTGCGACTTGTCAGATATATTGGGTCGTATGGGATTTCCCCGTTCTCTCCCCCGATCGAGATATCCTCCGTTTCGCCCAAGAAAGAGAAATTGAATCATCAAAAAATTGGAGCGTGAAGCGCAATTAGACGCATTGTTTGGGGGAATTCATCGTACTATTTTCAATTAGAATAATTTATGGTTGGCTTTGGTTGGACTAAAAAGATGAAGTATCCAGGCTCCGTTTAGAAAAAAACCCAATTGGTAATATATCTATGATTACTATGTGTATCATAAACGATTCCTTTTTGTTATTTGTAAAGTCATAACAAAAAGAAATGGTGATGGGAAGATTTGTCCTATATGTGCAAATCAAAATCGGGCGGATCTTTACCCGGAGTAGAGCCTAAACCTAAAAAGGTGAAAGAGGCCCATTCAGGAACAAGAAAATACTGTTTGGATTGAATCCCGATGAAACAATACATCAATGAGAAGTTAATTCGATAAGTTTATTGACTTTTTTCTATTATATTAGAAACAATAAATCAAAATGAGTCTTTATTGAATTGAAAAATCGAAGAAAAAGCCCTTCCGTTAAAAGTCCGAAAAACCTGCTATGAAAAAGAATAGGAAAAAATAAAGAGGACTGTAATCTATACATTGATTCTTTTTTTCGCAATTTTTTTTTTGAACCGTATGCATCAAAAGGTGCATGTACGGTTCCTAAGGGATAGAATTTTACCCTACTCAACCGACTTTATCGAGAAAGATTACTTTTTTTAGGCCAAGAAGTTGATAGCGAGATCTCGAATCAACTTATTGGTCTTATGGTATATCTCAGTATCGAGGATGATACCAAAGATCTGTATTTGTTTATAAACTCTCCTGGCGGATGGGTAATACCTGGAGTAGCTATTTATGATACTATGCAATTTGTACGACCGGAGGTCCATACAATATGCATGGGATTAGCCGCGTCAATGGGATCTTTTATCCTGGTTGGAGGAGAAATTACCAAACGTCTAGCATTCCCTCACGCTTGGCGCCAATGGTTTTTTTTTATTTGAGAGAAAAAAGAAAACTATGCCTTCGCCATATGAATATTAAGTAATAATAGCATGGCACTTCGAATTCGATATGAAAAATTTTTGTATTGTTTTTTTTCAAACCATTTGATTATGTATCGAGAGAGTAGTATGAGATAAAAGAGATTTCCGATTTTCTCTTATCTATCGGAAGTCCAATTCAGCGTTACAAACTTGGTTGTTTTCACGCCGAAGGGCTCTTAACATATTTAAGTTATAAAAAAAGAGTGCAAAAAAACAAAATTTTTCCCTTAGATCAAAAAGAAACTTTGGGATTGCTGAATCAAAGAAAAAAATATATTTTAAAATAGAAAGCAACGGAGCCATCATAGTATTTTTGAACTCCTCCAAAAGGAAGGGTGGCAATTTGATCATTTACCCATCCGGGGCTAATAGATTCTATTTTTATCTTTCTTGAATGGAAAGTAAGGGTCAATTTGATTGTAGAGCCGTATGCAATGCACAAAAGATGATGCCCGTACGGTTGTTCAATTCTATCTTTTTCCTATTATTCTTTATCTTTCTTTTCTGTTCCTTTCATCACACCAGATAGAGAAACCTTCTATCATCAGGGTAATGATCCATCAACCTGCTAGTTCTTTTTATGAGGCGCAAACGGGAGAATTTATCCTGGAAGCGGAAGAACTGCTCAAACTACGCGAAACCCTCACAAGGGTTTATGTACAAAGGACGGGCAAACCACTATGGGTTGTATCTGAAGACATGGAAAGAGACGTTTTTATGTCAGCAACAGAAGCCCAAGCTTATGGAATTGTTGATCTTGTAGCAGTTGAATGAAAAAAAATGGATTTTGTGCAAATCCGTGATTTGATATTTTATCTACGAGGTTAACTATATAAATCTATAAATATAAATAAAAAAATTCATAATCATCTGGTTAGGATCAATCTAAACCAACCCATTA